ATATTCATAAAATTTTTTATTTTTTTATAAAATAATAAAAATCTCAAAATATTTAATTCTATTTTTTTCTTATTTCTTAATTTCTTATTAATTTAATAAAAAAATAAAGTAAAAGCGGGTAGCGGGAATCGAACCCGCATCGTTAGCTTGGAAGGCTAGGGGTTATAGTCGACGTTGATTCATCATTTTTAACGTCTCTAATTCAAAACTGAACGTGAAACTTTGGTTTCATTCGGCTCCTTTATGGAAGATGTATAAATTCCTATATTAAGACATGAACGAAAAAAAAAAATTCCACCCATAACATCTATGTCAGCTTTTCTGTCTGAATGTATTCAGAACAACCCGCTTTCTAGACGATCCCTATAGAAAAGAGGGGGATTATATTATAACAACCTTTCTAGTTACTTCGTTCTCTATTTCTATGTGAGAGAATCCTTAGGAAAAGCATTTTGTTTCTACCGAGCTAAAACAATTTGTCGATGTCTCTAGTAAACCAAAGTCATTGTTTAATAGCCATTTTGCTTCAATTTCCATAATACAAATTCCAAATTAAAGATTTAGTTACGATTAGAAAGCCACTTTCTATCTTTATCCATGGATCCTTTACTCATACTTATTCAATTAGAAGTATTGATCTAATTAAAAAAAAAAAATTATGTTTCGTAATCTCATAATCCAATTTTTCAATTTTTAATTGATTCTTGGATACAAATCACGAGAATGTATATTCTTCCTCGAATTTTTCATTGAGAGGTAAAGGATTAAATCCTTTTAAGAAATAAAGTTTTTGGTCGGAATGAAATATTAATCAAACCGAAAGACCCCTTAACTATATAAAGGGTTATCGAACGAATCACACTTTTACCACTAAACTATACCCGCTACAATCCGATTATTGTATATAAATGAACCTTTTGTCGAACAAGAAAATGGGTCGTAATAAAAAGTTAAAAGAGTAAAAAGGATAGGATCATAAAATAATCATGAAAATTAGAGCGTTTACGTGTTGTATCAGAGAACCCAATGAGATTCGGAAAAGAGAATTCATTAAATTTCAATAACTAAAACTAAATAACAAGTGTTTTTTTGCCGGAGGTTTTTGACCTAGACGTCTCGACAAAACTACTTAAGCCATAACATACATGAAAATGTATTGTGCAAGAATCCACAGCTCCCTTTTTGTTATTTATTTACTTTAACTAAAATAAAAGGAATAAAGAATAAATATAAAAAATTAAGATAAGAAACGACACTTTGATTCGATATCATTTGATTCTATATCATAGAAATAAAAAGAGTTTTTATTTTTCCAATCGTAATAACAAGCAAGTATTTTAGTTTTCAAATAAAAAAAATTATTTATGATTCGTTGGAACAATAAATGGCGGGCCCGGCCTGGTCAGTACTTAGCCGGGCCGTGGAACTAAAAAGCACTCTCGGATGAAAAAAAATATTATATATTATGAAGGGCTCTTTCAATCCTTATTTTTTATAATGTAACATAGTATTATCCTTTTTCAATTGGGAGGAGAGATGGCTGAGTGGACTAAAGCGTCGGATTGCTAATCCGTTGTACGAGTTTTTCGTACCGAGGGTTCGAATCCCTCTCTTTCCGTTTTTGTTGATGACTTGGTATTTTCTTTCGAATTTTTCGCGAGCTCTTTTTTTTTTTTATAGTTAAAAATGTGTAATAGATAAAATCCTACTAAGAACATTTAAAAATCAAGCAAGGAAAACAAAAACCTTATCTTTTATTCTTCACGTCCAGGATTACGTCCTGGATCATTAGACAGGAATCCGAAAATAAAGAGAGAAACAAAGAATATCACTACCGTGTAAACAAATAGTTTGAGAGTAAGCATTACATAATCTCCAAGATTTTTTTTAGTAAAAAAGAGAATAGATTCTCCGTTTTTATACCGCATACCCTACTATTTTGATTTTTTATTTTGACACCAAGAAATAAAGTGGGGTGATCCAGATTTTTCGCGGTTGTACAAGAATTTCAATATTTGAATTGAGGGTGTAAGACTTATCTGATCTTATCAATTCTTTTCTTTGAATTTTTTTTTTTTCAATAAATCATGAATTTGTCTAGACATTATTAAATTAAAGATATCATCGAAAACTTACAGCAGCTTGCCAAACAAAGGCTAAGAGAAAAAAAAACAGGGGTATTACTGGCATAACATCTACGATTGGATTTAAAAAAGCGTAGGCCTCGGGCAATTTGGCGACGAAAAAACTACTTGAATAAAGAGCAGAATTAAGACAGATACAGATCAAACTAAATATATTAAGCATAACAAACATTTTGTTCTTGAGGATAATTGTATTTTATTTATTTTGATTGAGTTATTAATAAATTGAGTTTTTTTTTTATTTTATTATTATAAATATGTTATTATTCATAGAAAAGAAAAATGAATAAAAAGAAAATAAGATAGACCAAAAAACTTTCTTTGATTTGAACTCACCCAATCAAAAATCCTTCAATTCTCAAATCAAAAGAGAATAGAATAAACCATACTTTCATACAATATCTTAATTGAATTATATGTAATGATCAATAAATTCCGTTTAATTCTACGTCTACATGTATAAAAATTCTAGTAATCTATTTTATAGATAATAGATATTTAGACTTGAGTTGACGAACAACCAGTACCAATATTAGTGTTTATTAGTGTCGACTAGAAATGGGGCGTGGCCAAGTGGTAAGGCAACGGGTTTTGGTCCCGCTATTCGGAGGTTCGAATCCTTCCGTCCCAGAACATACCTGACCCACGATCATTTTATTAATCTATAATTTTATTAATCTATAATAAAAAAGAAAATATATATCTATATCATAATCTATATCATAATAAAATATATCAAAATAAAGATTGTCTTTTCGACCAGTCTTCCGTTTAAGAGTATAATATTGTTATAGAATGTGATTCTTATTTCTTTTTTTTTTTTTTATTAATCATATCTTTTTCACAAATTTAATCGAGTTCAAATAACACGCATATGAAACAAAATTTTGATTTGTTAAATATTACTGATTTTACAATATGAAATATGAAAAAATAACAACCTAAATCTTCAATCTTTCCTTACATCAGTCTTTTTTTTTTATTAATCATTGATGGTTTAATCCAATATGGATTTATCTTTCTCTTAATGATGATAAAAAGCGAATGGTACTTACTGTAAAACCTTATGCAAATAATGATATAGGGTAGGAAACTATTCAATCAATTAAATCTTTTTAATGATTTCTTATGAGTTCTTGGTACTCTAAGAAGTGTGAAATTGTTGAATTTATCCTATCACGTTACTTGAAGATAGATATTCAAAATAACTTGTTTATTCGTGTTTATTTATTCATGTTATGTTAGTTATAATTAAAAATAAATTATAAACAATGGGGTTAAATTGATTGAATTCTTGTTGAGACTTCGTCATACATTATCCATTCTTCATATAGAAGAAAAAAGTATAGATTATTTAGAAGAAAAAAGTATAGATTATTTAGAAGAAAAAAGTATAGATTATTATGTACCGACCGAACCGATGATTATTCACGATTCCATAATTGAATCAATTACATACTGGTTCCAAACTGAAGGAATGTTATGGTAAAACTTCGTTTAAAACGATGTGGCAGAAAGCAACGTGCGACTTGAAGGACATGATCAGCTGTGGATTCTTACATCCACCACTTTTTTATATTATATAGGAACGAAAGTGCTCTTGGCTCGACATCATTTGTTCTGTTCCACTGGAACCCTCATTTTTGAGAGTGTTGCCATGTAAATAGTACACGATGGAGCTCGAGTAGAACGTATTGATTAATTTCTCAAGGGCAAGAATCTAAGGTTAGTATCGATCAATAAATTGGAACAACTTCGTAAGTATATTTTAGATATATAAATCTAAAGGATCCAATTCGATAAAATTTAAAAGTTAATTTTGTTGGAATTGGTAAAACTCTTTTGATCAAATCAAAAGTAAAGTGTATTACGTAGGAATCAACCATTCATACGATTCTTTGATAGAAAGAAATCACAAAAAATGGTATGTTGCTGCCGTTTTGAAACGATTTAAAGATCACCGAAGTAATGTCTAAACCCAATGATTCAAGGCAAAGATAAAGATCCTGGAACAAGGAAATACCGTTTTCAATTGTCTCAACAACCAGATCATATTTAAGAATCAAAATAGATTCTAAAGGAGACAGACAAAAAGGGTTAGAGACCACTCAATAAATTTAATACCTAAAAGGTTTCTTTTGAGTTATTTGAGAGTTATTCAACTTGAGTTATGAGGATACAAATAATTTTTTTTTTTTGGGGGGGGGGGAAGACTAAGAAAAAGTATTGAAACTAAAATCAATAATATAATGAATTTGATGATTTTATGGATCTATTTGATATTATGATTCTATACATAGACATAATTTAGAATTTTCTCGAGCCGTACGAGGATAAAACTTCTTATACGTTTCTAGGGGGGGGGGGAGTATTGTTCATCTATCCCAATGAGCCATTTATCGAATCGTTGCAATTGATGTTCGATCCCGACGAGAGGGAAGAGATCTTCGTAAAGTGGGTTTTTATGACCCGATAAAGAATCAAATCTATTTAAATGTTCCTGCTATTCTATATTTCCTTGAAAAAGGTGCTCAACCTACAGGAACTGTTCATGATATTTCAAAAAGGGCGGGGGTTTTTACGGAACTTCGCCCTAATCAACAAATAAAATTCAATTAATGAAAATAAAAAAATGTGGATGATTTGTATATAGCCTTGTATAACCTTTTTGTTTCTTTGCTATTTCCTCTTTTGTTCTATTTATATCATACTAATTATATCATACTCAATTTATTATTGTTACTATAAAAGAGTGTCTTTTATAACGACAAAAATCGATTTATATTTTATTGATATAAATTTTATTGATATATATAAAATAGATAGAAAAAGATTAAGTGAATAAATAAATGAAGT